CGAGCTAGAACACGGGTGGAGGCTATCAATCCGATTTCATAACTAGTTAGTACGACTAGTTAGTACGTTCGAATAATAAAAAGAAGTTCTCTTTCTAATCCTATTTAGATTCTGTCGGGTGAATACAATCAAATACAATCAAACAGAAGCCAATTCTGATGCAAAAATTCAAATTTAAAAATGAAATAGAAAAGATACAAAATCAAAAAATAAATATCACTAAAGGTGGGTCGTAAACCTTATTAGATACCATTGACTCTGGTATCTAATAAGTTTTACCTACTATTGGATTTGAACCAATGACTCCCGCCGTATGAAAGCAGTACTCTAACCACTGAGTTAAGTAGGTCATTTATCATTCCAAAGAGAACCAAACGAAACCCATCCTGTCGATGGATTATAAATATCATATTACTTATAAGCAATACTAATCTAATAAGCAATACTAATCTAAGGAATACCACTCAAAGAGATCAAAGATTGTTGATGTTGGATCATGGAATATTTATCTTGACAAGAATTTATCTACATGATAAAATATGTATCACAAGCACTAAGGGCTATAGCTCAGTTGGTAGAGCAACTCGTTTACACGCGCGCCAATGTTTTTCAAGGGAGTTCATCATACAATCAGAAAAATCGATCTTGTTGAGAAATCGATGTCTTACTCCATAACTTTGAGGGAACCATAGCCTGACAAAGGGTTCGGTCCAATTTGGACGTCCATTTAGGAGGTGCCAAACAGACCCCATCATTGATTTGAGATCTTGATAAGGTGAATACCCAGTCTATTCAATGCTAGGCATAATGAGAGTATAAGGACCTCAAAAAAATCTCTTTTCGTCATATGAACTTTAAGGTGTATGAAGTTTCATATTTGATTTTTTAAGCAGAAACGATAGAGACTTCATTTAACTTAGGTTTATTTAGGCCAGAGACAGACCTACGTCAAGATAATCCCACCTTTGAAACACTTTGGTAATGCTCCCAAATAATGAATCAGAGCACATGGAGCCATTTCCTTATCTTTTTTTCTGTCAAGAAAAAAAATGGCAGACTAACTGCTATAAATATCAGTTAATGAAAGAGCCCAATGCAAAAAAAATGCATGTTGGGTCTTTGAAACAGTTCAGATCATTTTAATAATAATAAGTTTGATCTGTTTTACCGAGAAGGTCTACGGTTCAAGTCCGTATAGCCCTATAAAATAAAATAAAAATGAAAAAATAAAATTGTATAATTTTCATTTCTTCATTATTATTTCTTGCTTGTAACTAAGTGAAATTCAACTATTCCTATAAGTTTACTCACGGCAATCGTTTAAGTTTAAGCAGATGAAAGAAAAAACGCATATCAATGGATCCAATCGATATTTATTTTTTCAATTGCAGATAAACAAACCAACCTTTCGTCATTAATCTTCGGAGGCGAATTACATATTCATATCCACAATAAAAAAAAGAATTAGTGAGACCCCCTTTCTTTTGATATCCCCAATCTTATTGAATTTTGGAAGTCAAATCATTTCACGGGCCTGGTGAAATGAAAAACTACGAAGAGGAATTCACATGGATTTAGGAAGGGACTGCTGTATTTGTGTACGAGCTAAAGTTTTTTGAAAAACGACTATCTTTGGTCACTTTCATTATCAAATAGGCTTTTCCTTCGTATACCTTACTTACCTCGACCTAGCGAAGCACAACACAAAAAAGGTAGTCTTCTTTTTCTGTATTCAACCAAGAAAAACCCCTCCACCTGGATTCGAATCCTAATACTATTATTAAATAATAATAAAATAATAAAAGGAATATACCAACACAAGATCTTCTAAATCTTGAGATGGAAGTTCCTATACATTCTCTTCTATTTGATTACTTGTTCCATTCTAGATCACTAAATCACTAAGAAAAAAAATTAAAATAAAGACCTCCTGATTCTATTTATTCTATTTATAGAAAAAAATAGAAATATTTAAAGAATTTCTAATTAAAGAAGAAAAATTAAAGAAGAACTAAGATAATTAATTAATTTAGAATTCCCCGTCTTTAGTTTAGAGAAAAAAACAAGAGAAAGAGGATAATTTGTATAAGAGTAATATATAGTTAGAAGGTTCTACTAACTAAATAAAATGGAAATAAGTATAATGGAAATAAAATCGGATTCCAGTCGATGAATCTTGCAATGAGATATGCCCTACAATAAACCAATAAACAAAGCCAAACTAGGCGGTTCGACCAAAATGAATTCTTGTTTTGACTAATATAGTTATGGGTGGCTTGACAATTACAATTCGAATCGACCAATCGAATCCGGTATATTTTCCACGTTCATAGGAGTGCGTTTATGTTTCTGCTTTACGAATATGATTTTTTTTGGGCATTTCTAATAATATCCATCCTTGTTCCTATTTTGGCATTTTTCATTTCCGGAGTGTTAGCCCCGATTAGCAAAGGGCCGGAGAAACTTTCTACTTATGAGTCGGGTATAGAACCAATGGGTG